ATTTTTGAAATCGGTTACCATTCCTTAATCGCACAAAAGAGATACAAGTAACTAGGGGTATTATGTGATTAGTTGATATACAAAATATATAATTCAAGTAGGCAAGTCGAAAAATAGATGGTTGAATCAAAATAATTCTTTTTAAAGTTCTATTTCCTTCAGAGGGCAATATGAATGTTCTATTATGTTCTATCAACACACTACTAAAAGGGTTATACAATATATCTGGTGTGGAAGTCGGCCAACATTTCTATTGGCAAATAGGAGGTTTTCAAGTCCATGCCCAAGTACTTATTACTTCTTGGGTTGTAATTGCTATCTTATTAGGTTCAGCCATTATAGCTGTTCGTAATCCACAAACAATTCCTACTGACAGTCAGAATTTCTTCGAATATGTCCTTGAATTCATTCGAGACGTGAGCAAAACTCAGATTGGAGAAGAATATGGTCCATGGGTTTCCTTTATTGGAACTTTGTTTCTATTTATTTTTGTTTCGAATTGGTCAGGTGCTCTTTTACCTTGGAAAATCATACAGTTACCTCATGGGGAATTAGCCGCACCTACAAATGATATAAATACTACCGTTGCTTTAGCTTTACTTACGTCAGTAGCATATTTCTATGCGGGTCTTACCAAAAAAGGATTAGGTTATTTCGGTAAATACATTCAACCAACTCCAATCCTTTTACCCATTAATATCTTAGAAGATTTCACAAAACCCCTATCACTTAGTTTTCGACTTTTCGGAAATATATTAGCTGATGAATTAGTAGTTGTTGTTCTTGTTTCTTTAGTACCTTTAGTGGTTCCTATACCTGTCATGTTACTTGGATTATTTACAAGCGGTATTCAAGCTCTTATTTTTGCAACTTTAGCTGCGGCTTATATAGGCGAATCTATGGAGGGTCATCATTGACTAGTTTTCAAAATAGGCTTTTTTTAGCTTAAGACTTACGCAATATATGCGCGTATCACGAAAATCTGCTTAGGGAACATAACATAAGAGTAATAGTAAAAAAAGCTTAAGATCTTAGAGATATTAGGGAGTTGCAACAAACAGGGAAGTAAAAAAAAAGGAAAGAGATCTAAAAGATCTTTTTCCTAAAATTCCAGTTCGGTCCATTTATACCCCCTCCAATGAATATTCTCTTTATATTGTTTTGTTGATTGAATTCGAATATTCAATATTATTAGCTATTAGTAATCATAATCTGAATAAGAATTTTTATGGCATTACTTATAGTATTACTACGGCGTGCTATTAAAAAAAAAGATGTTATTGTTATATAGAATGATGCCCATTCAAGTTGATTTCATCCAATTCAACGATTGACCAAAAGATAATTTTAATAAATAATAAATTACATTAACTTAGATCAATCAAATACTGATATTTCGATGCAATGATTCGATCTAACGAATTTGTACATGTAGATTGATTGTACCCGTGTGGCCGAATAATAAAAGAAAAAATAAAGATTTACAAAAAACAAAAGTGAAATTTATAAAAAAAATGGATTGGTTAGAGGAGGAGGAGCCGAACTAGATGTATGTAATCTAATTGCTATAAGACAAATCTTGTGAATGTTTCGAAGAATAATTCTAGAATCCGATTGAATGTAAGATATGAATAGTTGATTTACGTTATGGAAGAAACACATGTATATGTGATATTAGATATTTATTAGTTATATATGAACTAAAGATATAATATATCTAATTAATATCTAATACTGTGAATTTAGATAAGGATTCCAATAGAAGCCCTTCCCTTTAGTTTGTAATTGTGAATTGAATATTAATTAAATGAATAAAATGAATATTGAATGAATAATGAATAAAGAGATTAAATCAAGGAAAAAAACGAAAAATTCAAAGAGAATGGTTTGGAAAAAAGAAAGAAATGGAAGAACAAAAGTCATATGGATTCACAAAAATTATGTGAATATAAACTAAAAAAAAAGAAATATCGAAGTAGTTCTGATGGTTCAATAATATTATTACTTCAATTCAGAGTTCTTAGTTCCTTCGACTGTATAGATCTTAGCGATGGAATAATTAAGTCATAATTTCTTGTTTTATTGTATCATTAACTATTTACTTATTTTGGTGTGAGGAACTTATCATGAATCCACTGATTTCTGCCGCTTCCGTTATTGCTGCCGGGTTGGCCGTCGGTCTTGCTTCTATTGGACCTGGGGTTGGTCAAGGTACTGCTGCGGGCCAAGCTGTAGAAGGGATCGCGAGACAGCCCGAAGCGGAGGGAAAAATCCGAGGTACTTTATTGCTTAGTCTGGCTTTTATGGAAGCTTTAACAATTTATGGACTAGTTGTAGCCTTAGCGCTTTTATTTGCGAATCCCTTTGTTTAATCCTATAACAATACGTATTTTTCTTAGTTTATTTCCTTGGACTTACTGCTCTCGCTTTTTCGAATTATATTAAGATTTCACTCCTACAATTATTTATTTGTTGGTACAATAACCCATGGGAAGGACTG